CAGGAAAATATGTTGGTTTAGCAGAAACAATTAGAGGGTTTCGGTTGATCCTTTCCGGAGAATTAGACAGTCTTCCTGAACAGGCCTTTTATTTGGTAGGTAACATCGATGAAGCTACCGCGAAGGCTATGAACTTAGAAATGGAGAGCAATTCGAATAAATGACCTTAAATCTTTGTGTACTGACCCCTAATCGAACCGTTTGGAATTCAAAAGTGAACGAAATCATTTTATCTACTAATAGTGGTCAAATTGGCGTATTACCAAATCACGCCTCTGTTGCTACAGCCGTCGATATAGGTATTTTGAAAATACGTCTTGACGGCCAATGGTTAACGATGGCTTTGATGGGAGGTTTTGCTAGAATAGGTAATAATGAGATCACTGTTTTAGTAAATGATGCGGAGAAAGGTAGTGACATCGATTCACAAGAAGCCCGGCAAACTCTTGAAATAGCAGAAGCTAATTTAAGAAAAGCTGAAGGAAAGAGACAAAAAATTGAGGCAAATCTAGCTCTCCGACGAGCTAGGACACGAGTCGAGACGATCAATGAGATTTCGGAACTAGTTGGTGTGTCCGAATAATCAAAAGAGGTTTGGTCTATTTTTTATTTGATTTGATTGTATTCACTCGACAGAATTAAATCGGGCGTAATTCTATTTTGATCCAACAAAAAAAAAGAAATAGAAAAGATACAAAATAAATATCAATAAAAGCAGATGGATATAAAAACTTATTAGAGACCAGAGTCGGTGGGATCTAATAAGTTCTACCTACTATTGGATTTGAACCAATGACTCCCGCCGTATGAAAGCAATACTCTAACCACTGAGTTAAGTAGGCCGTTTATCATCACAAAGAAAACCAAATGGGACCCATCCCATCGATGGATTATAAATAGAATATTGCTTATAAGCAATAACGCGCAAACAGATCAAAGAACTATGATCTTGGATCGTGGAATATTCATCTTGACAAGAAATTATCTACATAATAAAATAGGTATTACAAGCACTAAGGGCTATAGCTCAGTTAGGTAGAGCACCTCGTTTACACGCGCGCCAATGTTTTTCAGGGGGGTCCATCATGCAATCAAAAGAATTTATCTTATTGAGAAATCGATGTCTTACTCCATAACTTTGAGGGAACAAGAGAACAATAGCCTGACAAGGGGTTCAGTCTTGTCCCTTTTAGGTGCCAAACAGGCCCCATCGAGATATTGATAAGGTAAATGTCTATTCAATGCTAGGCATAATGAGTACAAGGACCTCAAAAAAAGATCTTTTCGCCCTATGAACTTTAAGGTGTATGAAGTTTCATATTTCATTTTTAAGCAGAGCGATAGAGACTTCATCTAACTTAGGTTAATCTAGGCCAGAGGCAGACCTACGTCAAGATACCCCCTTTGAAACACTTTGGTAGTGTTCCTGGATCAGAATTAAAATAATGACTCAGAGCACATGGAGCCATCTCCTATTTTTCTATCAAAAAAAAATATGGCGGACTAACTGATAGAAATATCAGTTAATGAAAGAGCCCAATGCACAAAAAATTGCATGTTGGGTCTTTGAAACAGTTCAGATCATTTTGATAATAAAAAGTTTGATATGTTTTACCGAGAAAGTCTACGGTTCGAGTCCGTATAGCCCTAGAGCCCTAAAAAAGGAAAATAAAAAAAAAATTGTATAATTTTAATTTACCCATTCTAGTTTGTTGCTTGTAACCGACCAGTTTTTTCATCAAAAAAGTATTCCTAAATTCTTTCTATAAGCCCGGTCACGAGTATCTTTTAAAGCCGAACATAAAAATGAAAGCAAAAACACATTTCAATTCATTTTAATGGGCTCAATGGATATTTATCCAATCGTGTGGCTAAACAAACTTATTTGCTTCATGAATCTTCGGAGTTGAATTCCATATTAATTTTCCTCTTTTTCTATCCACAATCAGAAAGTTATTGATACTCTCCCTCTAGTCTAGGAATGACCTGCTTTCTTTGTGTACAAGCTAAAGTTTTAAAAACAACTATATTTGGTAAGTTTCATTGTAAACATTGTCAAAAACGTCAACTAGGCTTTTGTCTTTGTATACCTTCCCGAAACCTAGCAAACCACATCACAAAAGGGGGGTAGTATTCTCTTTCTGTATTCACTTTCACTATTCAATCAATAGAAACTCCTCAGCCTGGATATTAAGAAAAGGAATATACCAACACCGATCTATTCTAAACCTTGAGATGTAAGATAATTGAGATGTAAGATAATTTCTATAAATTATCTTACACAAGAATAGAAATATATAAAGATACTCAAAATGGATTTCAATTTATAATAATTAGAATATATTCATTTATATAAAATATATATATAATAAATTCCTTTTCTTTCGAGAGTTCGAGAGAATCCTAGGTAAGATGAAAACGAGAGAATTTGTATAATAACAATAGTTAGTTATACTAACTATAACTAACTCAAATTGAAATACGTGTAATGGAAATAGGA